GAAGAATTTGCAAATTAATAAACCCCGGTGGGCGAATTTTATATCGCCAAGGAAAAACACCCTTATCTCCTATCAGAAAAATTCCCAATTCTCCCTTTGGTGCTTCCACTCTTGCATAAAGTTCTTGCTTCGACAATTCAAAAGTCGGAGAAGGTTTTTTACTAATGAATCGATAATCAAACTCATTCCATACAGTATCTTTTACTCTATCAAAGCGGCGGATTTCTAAATTTTCATAGGGCCCTCCAGGAATTCCTTCTAGGGCCTGTTGAATTATTTTTATGGATTCTGTCATTTCACTGATTCGTACTAAATAACGAGCTAAAGAATCCCCCTCTTTTTGCCATTGGACTTCCCAATCAAATTCGTCGTAACACTCATAATGATCAACTTTACGAAGATCCCATTGTATTCCGGAAGCTCGTAGCATTGGTCCCGACAAACCCCAATTTATTGCTTCCTCTCCACCAATAATGCCTACTCCTTCAACTCGTTCTAAAAAAATGGGATTCCTTGTAATAAGCTTTTGATATTCAGCAATTCCTGTTAAAAAATAATCGCAAAAATCCAAACATTTATCTATCCAGCCATGAGGTAAATCAGCAGCGACTCCGCCAATACGAAAAAAATTGTGCATCATTCGCATACCGGTGGCAGCTTCGAATAGGTCATATATCAATTCTCTTTCTCGAAAAATATAGAAGAAAGGAGTCTGTGCCCCAATATCTGCCATAAAAGGGCCAAGCCATAACAAATGCGAAGCTATACGACTTAACTCCAACATAATGACTCTGATATAACTGGCCCTTTTAGGGACTTGAATATTGCCTAATTGCTCTGGCGCATTTACAGTTATTGCTTCTGTGAACATAGTAGCTAAATAATCCCAACGTGTTACATAAGGCAAATATTGTATAATTGTTCGATTTTCCGCAATTTTTTCCATACCTCTGTGTAAATAACCCAATATTGGTTCACAGTCAATAACATCTTCACCATCTAAAGTAACAATGAGTCGAAGAACACCATGCATTGATGGGTGGTGAGGTCCCATATTGACTATCATGAGGTCTTTTCTTGTAGCTGGTACAGTCATAGGTTTTTCCTGATTCATTCTTCCATGAATTGCTGAAAGCGAAAAGAAGTTCACCAAACTTTAAGCCAATAATTCAAACTAACTCTTCAAATTAACGAGTTTTTCTCTCTCGAATATCCAACTCCCCTATTAATTCTTTATAACGTGCTCTATTTTTTTTTGACAAATAAGCCAGCAGCCGTTGACGTTTTCCGAGAATTTTCCGCAGACCTCTTTGAGATAAATAGTCTTTTTTGTGCAATTCCAAATGTGAAGTAAGCCTCCGTATCTTGTTGGTGAAACTTACTACTTGAAATTCAACAGATCCTCTATTTTCTTTGTTTTCTTCTTGTTCTTGCAAAATAATTGAAATAAATGAATTTTTTACCATAAGATAATTTCACACTCCCCTTTTTACAGATATTTATTTTATTGATCAGTAATAATAATGTCACAAATTTTAATGTAGTATATACAATAATCATAATTTCTTTATCCATTCCTAGTTTTTTCAATTATTAATCAATCCGATTTTTGAGTTCATTTGTATAGTGATACAAAAAGACGATACCAAATAGTTTAGTCCGAAGATTTGATTGATTAATTTATTCTGTTGATTAATTTATAGCTTTAATTTAATTGATACCCCATTTTCCTTAATATTCACGTATCCTAGACTGGGATGTAAGACAGCGCATATGCGCATCGGGTTGCTTGCATATAACATGGTCGCGGACAGAAGAAAAAATGAAAAAAATGAAAAATATATCATTGATAGAACAATAGAATATATAGGAAATTCAAAATTTTTAATCAGGGATACATATATATCCTTAACATACTCAAGCGGCTCCCATTATTGGTATCAAACCAATAGCGATTCATACAAGCTAAATCTTCTAATCGATAATTAGGCCAAAAAAAGAACTTTAATTTATTTAATTCATTTTTTTTTCTGTCAAAATTTTTACTTTCCTCCAAAAAATGACTCCAGTTTTTTATCTTGTTTTCCTTGCAAAATAAATTATTTCTATGCACACCATTCTGATTCTTTAAATTCAAATTGAAAGAAATTAGAATTCTCAATTCTCTACGACGTCTAGACGATAAAATTTTTTCAGGAACAAGCAAATCTAAATTTTTTTTGTCTCCATTTAGAGTTTTTATTTTATGTCTTGAAATGGATTTATCAAAAGTATTCTTTTCAACATTTTGGGGGTTTCGGTATCTTTGATTACTTTGGTGCTTACTTTTATGAACCAAGGAAATACCTATGATTTGATACATAAAAAACTGTCCGTCATTTTTTACAGATAGACGGGCAGGTTCCATAATTAATATTCCCTTTTTCGTTAATTGTGTAAGATTTAAACGCCTCCTCATTATATCCAGATTCATTTCTTTCCTTTGAATATAGGATATAGTAATTTTTCTTACATTTATGAGGCTAATCAGCAGACCATATATCTGGATATTATTCAGCATTTTTTGATTCAATTGATTCAAACGTCCAGTCCATCTTAATTGCAAAGGAAAATCTCCTTTAAGGAATATTTTTAGTTTTTCAATGGATTCTAAAAAATATTCTTCAATATTGTTTTGATTCTTTAATTCAAAATATTGTTTCGAATTTGATGGGCTAAAATTAAAAAAAAACTCATCCTCCTCTTGTTTTCCTTTAATATTTTGATTTTCAATAAAATTTGGATTTATATTCAAATTAAAAAGAAGTAAGTTGCTTGGGATAAACCAAGGTTTCTCTTTATATTTATGATAAAGTATCACAAACTCTGGAAAGAAAAAAACTTTCGGATTCGATATGAGGCGATTTAAGATTAAGAATTTTTCATTCATTCCCATCCAATCAAAAGACATTCCCATCCAATCAAAAAAGACCTTTTTGTAATTGATTTCAGAATTTGAATCAATTGGAAGATAAAAAAGACCATTACCTTTATTATTAAGTTTATCCCTGATTTGGTCTTTTTTAGATTCAACCTCAATATTTGTACTAAATTTACAACCCAAATATTTTCTATCTGTATTTTTTTCCCTATCTATAATATCACTTTTTCCTATATAATTCTTGATAGGAATATTCTTGAGTATGCTAAAAATTTTTTCGTTATTTATGTTGGAATTTTCTTGATTCTTATTTGTTTCTAATGATGATCTATAAATAGAGGCCTTCTTCTTAGTTTCAGAATGAATATATTTATATGATAAAAGATCATATCTATAGTTTTTTTGAAAATTATCCTCTTTATTTGGTAATAAATATACTTTCAAATTTTGTTTTTTTTTTGAATCAAATAATTGGTCTTTTTCACAGGAATACCGTTTATTTAAATCCTTATTTTGAGACGTATGACATTGATTTAGTCCATTTCTCCATTTTTGTGGGACTAATCTAGACCATGTAATCTGCGATAAATCATATTGATAATGACCTCTTAACCAGTTTTTCCATGGATTCATTGCATTATTTGGAAGTTTCTTATGTCTTACTTCGGAATCAAATATTCCTTGTCTTCCAAAAAGATCTTTTATTTCATTCTTAAGAAAAAAAGAAGGTCCATTATATTGAAGAAGAGATCTTAACTTATTGAAGTTAATAACTTGGGTTTGTGATAATTTAAAAAATACATATTTTTGTGACAAGTAAGATAAATTAAAAAAAATATGTGACTTCCGCTTACTATTTCTAAGATTATCAAAAGCCTTTTTTATAGTTATAGGCGAAATGAAATCAATTTTATTTTGTTTTGTTTTATTAATCTTTTCTTGATCTTTATTTATTTCATTATTGTCAATGTATTTATCAAGAATTTTTTTTGTTGATTCCATACAAATTTGTAGAGTGATTCTGCGCATATTAATCATACATAGAAAGATATCTATGTATATTTTTTCAATGAAAAATTGAACTATTAATTCAATATTTTTTCTTTTTAATATTTTCCAAATTTTTGGGGGTGATTCTCCATTATTTCCATTATTATTATTATTTTTTTTTATTCTCGGCGTTACTTTTTTTTTCTTTTTTTTCATTATTTCTATTTGATTTCTGATTGTGTTTCTTCTATCAATTCTATGTTTCATTTCTTTTTCGGCCTGTGAATAATTTGTCCAACCTGTAGATCGATTTTGAATAACTGATTCCTGAATTATCTGAGCGCTGATTATAGAATCCTTTTCTGTTTGAGTTTCACTTGATTCATATATTTCTGTCGGTATAACTAATGGAATTTTATTTTCTTTTAAAAGTTCTTTTATTTTTTGTTTTACAAATAAAACTGCTTTTCCTTGTTTTTTTGTTATTTTTTTTAAAACTCTTCGAACTCTAAAATTCAATTTTTTTATTTCGACTTTATAGTCTATATCTTCAAAAATGGGTTCAAAAAAGGAAGGTGTTTTTCGAGGAGGACCAAAAGGATATTCTGTTTCCTTTCCTAAAACTGTTAAAAAACAAGAATCAAAATCATCTTGTTGCTTTCGATCTCTATCAGAGAGTCGTAGTTTAGATCTGTGCCAAGGTTTCAAATGAAAAGGATATAGGATTTTGATCTGAAAACCTTCTCTTAACCAATTTTTAGGAAATTCTGTTTTGGAGAATTGAAGACCATTATAGCTACACTTTAGATAAATTTCTCTATTCCAATCTTGGAAATCCTCATACCATTCCGGAGATTGCCGTAATAAAATACATCCAATATTCTTAGCTATTATTAATAAGGGTAATTTAATATATCTTCTAAAAATTGATTGAGCTAGTAACAGAATACTTCTTGTTTTTTGTGCATATGGAATGTTCTCCCAGAATTCTATTACGTCTTCCTGGTTGTTTTTTTTTATTTGCAATTGTTGATCTAAAATTTCAAATTCTGACTTTTTACCCAACCAATCTGTAATATTAAAAAAAAGT